GAATAGGCCTTCTTATTCCTACATGTTCCATTAATAGCATTCCCTTGAGATGTCATTAAGTATTTTACTTGTATTTTATCTTTCCCAATTCAAAATCATATAGGAATTTATTATAACTTTAGAAGGAGATTTATTGGATTGGTTCATCAATAGTGTTCGGTCAGAATCCCTTTTTGACTCTGCACCATTGATTCCACTATTATTAGTGAGCAATAATGGAACAATTCCGTCATAGAGATAGGGGACATAATTCACATGGATATAGTAAGTCTCGCTTGGGCTGCTTTAATGGTAGTCTTTACATTTTCCCTTTCACTCGTAGTATGGGGAAGAAGTGGACTTTAGAGTTACTACTAATTGAGTTGAGGAATCAAACTGTATCAATTGTTTTATAGATCATTTTGCAACCAACGCGTTTTGAACTTTTTAAAAGGAAAATATCTTCATTTCGAAATGCCATTGGATTCGAGTAGAGTAATGTATGATATGACTAATCCTCTTTCAATCAAACAAAACAGATATTTCAACGATTCCCATGTTTGTATTTTGAAAAGAAAGGGATACAGATGATAGCCAACCTAATTGTTCTGAAATTTTCGAACGGGCTTTTACCAGAATTAGAATTATAGATGGATACTGAGGAAAACCCGACCCCTTCTTTCCTTTTTGATTTGAGTTTTCCCTCTTTACTGTTCAAAGATGAAGTCGTTTTAGTAAGTGTATACGCACTTTCTAGGAGAAAGAATATAGACAGAGTGCTTGGCTAACAAGATACTATGCATAATCAGATCTTGCCTTGGGGCAGTCACATCTTGTGCACTTGCCACTTGTTTTATTATTTTTATTTGATCAATTTTTTAGACTTTATCACCCCATTTCATATCATGGTTCAAGCGTTAAAATAGGTGAGGTTTACTATTTAGTTTATTCCTTTTCGAAATCGGAAGAAGTGCGCATAGAACTCCTGTCAATGGCTCAATCAATTATTTGTTCGAAATGATAAAAAAAAAGATTACTACGTGATTTTATTAATATCTGCCCATATGCTTTTTATTGATTCTTTCGATAGATCCCGAAATTCATAGTGGAAGTAATAAGAAATCTAGGAATTAGAACTCTAAAAGGAAGACGATTGTTTCAGATTGATCGGAACAAATAGCTGTAGCTATATTAAAGAAATCGAATTTGATTCTATGCTATGTCCATTTCATATATCGAATTTATATCTACATATATGAAGATAATATTGGAGATTGATCTATATTAAGCCTCTCTTATTATAAAGTACAACTTTACAACTTTATACATTACAATAACACTAATAGATAGTATGGTAGAAAGAAAGATTCATCTATTTCTTTCTTACCATACTATCGGATTCATAGAATACTGCCAATTAGAGTACGCTCATTTAAGACGCGAAATTGGAATCCCTTTCGTTTTATTTCTTCAATCCTTGATAAGAACTCAGAAATCACGTTTCATTCAAATTAGTTAATCATTTTGACTAACTGTTTTTACGTAAATGATAAGTAGAAAAGCAGTAGGAACTAGAATGAACAGTGCAGTAGCAATAAATGCAAGAATATTTACTTCCATAATCTCATCTTTTTTTTCTTCACAATAATTCGGGATTTAATCCCATAGCATAGATATGATAAATCTTTCACTTGTCAATTCAATGAATGAATTACCTCTCGATGATCTTGAATCAGATCCATATCATGAATAACAATATCTGAGCTATCAAATTAATTCGTCATCGAAAGTTGAATAGTATAACATAGGAAGATCTTTTATCCATACCGAATCAAAAATAAAATGGGATTCCAAACCCAATCCAAAATTCCTTTATTTATCATTCTTTTTCCTTCTTTCTTTTTTATAACCTACCTTAGGTCTTCCTTGTACAATCATCTGATGAAGTATCATCTGACCACCCATCCATTTTCATTAGTCACAAACCCAAACAAACAATAGAAGCGAAATGAGAAAAAAAGGAATTAAGTGAAGTTCTAAGCTCTGTTTTTTTTTTATAATCTAATTGTCTTGGAAGACAAAGAAGTGTGATAAAGATGAGTCCCGGTATAAAAGCTCTAATATTACATTAAAGAAATAACAAACCCTAAAAAAAAAATAGAAAAATAGGAAGGAAAAAAAAGTAAGGATCTCCCCTTGGGAATGAAATTCTGCTCCCTGTCCTCCCTTTCACAGAAAAGGGAGAGATGAATTGATGTATTTATTGGATCCTTCGGGACTGACGGGGCTCGAACCCGCAGCTTCCGCCTTGACAGGGCGGTGCTCTGACCAATTGAACTACAATCCCAGGGAAATAAAATAAGGCATCTAGCAGAAATTTGGATTCTTTTTTTTTATTCCTCCGTATCAGGTATTTCTGAAGGACAAGTGGATTATACTATCTCATGGTAGATTGGCGAATTCTTGGGCATTATTGGGCCGAGCTGGATTTGAACCAGCGTAGACATATTGCCAACGAATT